CTTTGAGGGGCGCGTCTTCTGTTTCCCTTATCAAGCAAGCCACACCTAATCGCCCTTGATGTCATCTTGGTGGTATCGGTGTTCAGTCCCCCTATTAGTAAAGCTTTTCAGTCAGCGAGCGCTGTTGGTAAAAGAACTAGTTAGAAAAAACGCCTGCAAGTAGGTGTATTCTGAGAACTACACGAGCTCTTTTGACAGAAAAGCGGAAACGTCCTTCGTCCTCCACTCGCCGAAGAGAGGGGATCTGGGATTTGAGAACACTGACTAATGACGGGACTCCGAGGCAGGTATTTGACGGTATACCTATACCGACGGAACGAAGGCACGAGCCCCTACTAATAATCGAAGGAGGCGGAGAAGTTAAGGTCGGTAGGCAGAACAGGTTACGAAGTCAAAGAACAAACCTCTGATTCCGAAATGGTTGACCATTATCCGGAGCCAAATTCTTATTGAGGGCAGTTTTCAGCAAGGCTCAGTCAGTAAAGTTGTCTTAATTTAGAGATCGTAGTTGCCCCCAACACTTTTTTTTCATTCTCTGACGCGGATTTGAATCCGTTTTTTATAATAATAAAGTTTTCAAGAGCATTTTCATGACATAGTTTTAGTAAGGGTGAGAAAGGGTTTGTTTGTCATATATATGTAACAGACGGGCTTGTTTTCTTTTTAAAGTAAATTTACGATCTTGACACTGAAGACTTTAGTAGATCTTGAAAGTTGTATCAAAGACACAAGTCTGTGTTGACCCCGAGCCTTTCTAATAATATAAATAATAATAATAATAATAGGTGTTTTATGAGTGTATAAGGCTTGGTTCATCAAGTGGTGGATGTGATAGATAGGGCTTTAGTTCGCTTTTACAAAGCTCTCCTTTAAAGAATCTAGTAGTAGTAATTATGAATAGGAACCTGGAACACAAGCTGGACATGTTGATGGGACAATTGCCTTAGCGTTTCACACTAAGCTCTTCGATCCTTACTTAATAGGAAGAAGGAGAAACATTGTTGAACAAGCTCATTCAAGTGCGTGCGGAGGACACGTCAACAGCCAAATGCTTGCCAAGAAAATCATGAGGCAAGGCCCCCCTATAAAAAAAAAAAAAGACGGATTCTAAGGTTTTTCCCAGGTTAGAGAACTTTCCCCGCTGTCCTTCTTTCAGCCGGTCCTAACTCCCTTCTCTTCTGGTTAATCCTATGAATCGGTAATCGGATCGGCAACAGGAGCAGGCTTTATCCAGGTTCAATTCCTTGATTCCTACCCATCGGATTAATTCCTTCGATGCTTGCTCGGAGCGGGGTCGACTCAATATCGAGAGACTCACCCACCGAGGACCGCCGTTGGCGCCTTTATGTCTCCATCTCTCGAGTCGAGCTCAATCTCTGGCAGGTATTGTTTGGTCTGTAGTGCGGTGCATCTTTCTGGATGATGAACCCCCGTTTGAAGATGAGTGGATCGGGAATCTAACCGAAAACGCCGTAAGGCGCACTAGCGCACCAAGGGGCTGGATTGACTGGCTAGCTCGTGCAATCAACGAAAAATGCCTTCGCGTTAGTAAGCCAAGCAAGCCTGGTTCCAGGGCACTACGTGGATCGATCATGACGAGAATGGACTTCTCCGTAATGTAATAGAAGAGTCACAGTCCAGTTCCCCGGGCTTTCTCCCCTCTCGAGGAGATATGAATTCAATTCTGGCGGGTAAGGGCTTGGCTTGACCCTGTGTTCTCCCCTGGTCGGGTCGGAGGCGAAGATTGGCAAAGTTCATCATTCAATGGTGGGGTACTCATAGAAAATAGAAAAGAAGGCGTCGCCCAACAAGTGGCAGATTTTGATGGAGTCTCGCTTTGACGCTGGGGGGATCCATAGATCTGGATAGAGTCTCGCCCATACCATAGATAGAGGAAGACTACGCGCGCTAGCGCGCTACGGCTTACGCAGTTGATCGGATCAGATAGCCCTTCGGGCAACCAACCAAACCCGGCACATCAAATTCCGATCAACAACTTGGAGGTATGGCTGAGTGGCTTAAGGCATTGGTTTGCTAAATCGACATACAAGAAGATTGTATCATGGGTTCGAATCCCGGCAGAACGGGCGGGCGAAATTACGTGAGAGAAAGAGCCTCTTGGTGGAGTCCCCCCGGAGGACAGAATAGCACTACTTAGTGACTAGGAGCGGAGAGCCCGCTGCGCGTTGTTTTTGTTTGACCGACCTATCTTCTTTCTAAAAGCAAGCTCCCTCTCCTCTGGCCGTCCAGTCCCTGGGCGGCTCTCGGCTCTTGAGCACGGTTGGCGGCAGTTGAACGAGCTGCTTGAAAGCTGGACGAACAAGCGAAAAAAGCCCTTTACAAAACAAAGATATAGGGCTTTTCCCTTACTAGTAAAGTGGTAAGTTAGGGCGCTATCCGATGAAGAAAACATACTTTAGGAAAGTTGTTTAGGTAGCTCAGCTGGTTAGAGCAAAGGACTGAAAATCCTTGTGTCAGTGGTTCGAATCCACTTCTAAACGGGCGAAGGCTCTGAAAGAGGAGCGGAGCCGGATTAAAAAAAAGTGAAAGAGGAAGCCAAAAAGCCGTAGCCGTATCGTGCAGGTTCTGATTTCATCAGGGCGAATTAAAAAAAACGCGGTTGATTACTCGGATTGGTTCTCGCGTCCCTGTGCCCGGCGAGTTCGGTTCAAGTGTTCATCGATCGGGTGGATCTATATGCTCCGGGGGGAGGGGTGAGACGCGAGGTGTAGCGCAGTCTGGTCAGCGCATCTGTTTTGGGTACAGAAGGCCATAGGTTCGAATCCTGTCACCTTGATAAGGATGCTACTGTTCTACGTTTCTTTCTTTCTTCTCTTTTAGAGCAAGAATATTTTTGAATGAACCAAATGAGATTCTTTTTCAGGAAATTTTCTTTATGCTTTCGTGGGGCCTCCCGGGTGGAGCAGTTTGAGCCAAATCTAGAAATGTATTGGGAGGAAATAATTTTTTTGATTCCCAATCCGGAACCTCTCGATTCGCCCCAAACATTACTCGCGAAATGTGAGCGGATTCTCTCTAATTATTTTTCCTTTTCGAATTTTAGTGTTCAAGAGCCACACACCTGCCCTATTAGATTAGATTCAGAGCCTCCTGATAGGCCCGACTGTCTACTCCGTTTATGCTTAAATCATTGGTCCAAAAAAGGAATATTGTCGCTTTCTCCATGTAAAGCTTCGGCCATAATCTGAGCCGTTTCGGGATCCCCATTTACTTACCTCCTCCAATTTCTCGCGTATCTGACATTGATATTCTACTACACGTTCATCGTTAGGGTTAAGACCGGGATGATCCTCAAAAATACCATGATCCGGACTCGGAGCATCAGACGATTTACAACTATAAAAGTGAGTGGATTCAGTCGGAGCTATAGAAGATGGATCACTGGAAATTTCTTTCCAACTATAATCGCTAATAGTCATAGTCGTTTTTTCCGTAGTTAAATCATTAGAATTTGCAGCGAAAGGATTAACAAAAGTGGAATTACTCCCTAAAGAACCAGATGAACTAGAAGAATTATCGAATCTAGGAGCCGCCGGAAAGGGTAACATAATAAGGTTTTTGAGACAAATGATTCCCCCCAGACAGCTTAACTCCGTCAAGCCTGTAGGAGTAGTTAAGATTTTTAGTGAGTTGTTTGTGGTTGGTTGTTGACCAACAAAAGCATGGGAAAGAACACTAACGAAGATGATCCTGGATTGGTCACCTGAAGAAAGTGGACATCGACGGCATACTCTTTTGCGGAGAAAAAAAGAGAAAGAATGTCTATGAAGAGAGATTCTCGTAGGAGCAAGCGGAGGCTCGAAAGCCGGAGCGCGCGAGCGCGCTTTCCGTTTTCTCGATTGGCTCTCGGAAGATAGATTGACTTAGAAAGGTACTCTTCTTCCGCTTTTGCAGAAAAGGCTTTCTCTTTACTTACGAATATTAGATTAGAGGCTTTCTTCTATATTTTTCCTATTTTCTTATTCTATATTTTTCCTATTTTCTTATATGTCTCCTTCCCTGTTGTCGTCCTTTCCTTCTTAGCGCGTAGTGGCTTAATTCGTTTTTCAATTCATTCCCATCTCGAAAAAAGTGGTTGAATAAGAGTGAAAACAAACTTCCTCTTACTAAAGGCAAGAAAGCGGGACTATTCTCCTTTCTATCCTTTGATAGCAGTCCAAAGAGAACTCTTTTTTCTATAAGAATAGAATAGAAGGGAGATATACAATATCACCTCTTCTACAAGGAAGCATGATCTTATCCGCCTTTTTCTTATATCTTATATATAGGATAGCACCTTCTCTTCCTACTACGCGGTAAGATGTTTCATAGTATGCTTTTGTCGGTACGGAAAGCGAGTCTTCTTACCCAGATTCTTAGCCCATGCAGCGGATTCTGTAAGAGCAAGGATAGAAGATGAAGGAGGGGAACCACTTCTCTTAGAGTGGGGTAGGTCGTCGGGCATACCGAACCGTTCATCGGATAGGCGGTAGAGAGAGGCATAAGAAAGAGGTAGGGCACACTCACTTAATTGAGGTGTGGAAGGGGAAACTAGTCGATTAGCTTAACTAGACTAATCGACTTCAAACCTATCTTGAGAAAGCCAATCCAAGGCTTATAGGAGGGAGTTGAAAACGACAAGCAATTACCTCTTTCTTTCCCCACGCCTTCTGCCTCGATTCGGATGATGCATTCCACTTTGTTGACTTTTACTTTTCAATCCCTGACCGTTCACTTGAACACGGAAGCTTTCAAGCAGAGACAAAGCAGGCAAGAAGTAATTTACTTGCCGATTGAACAAAACGAATTCTATTGGCATTACTGAAATCGCATATTATTCGATCTTGAGTACCAGAGTCGTTCTAACTTGATTCGCTCACAACGTGGCCGTAGAATCTATATATATTTAGTGATGAGGTGAAGACCGTTGCCTGTTGAGGACTTCCGACTTGGATTACCAGTTTATCATTTACCTGCGAACAACTGGGGACAGCTAACAACGTGTAGTGACTGTACCACTCTCTTTGACTCACATCGGGCACTCCACCGTCATGATTTAAGGAAGCAGGCTAGCTAGTGCTATAGATATAGATTGAGTCCGGCAAGCTTTTAAGTAAATACAAGGTGCTCCACTTCTAGAATATTAAGTAACTAATTGGTGAAGAAGGAAGGCTAGCTTAAAAGAAGTCATTCATTGGCGAGGTTAACAAATATGCTCGACCGCAGGGAGAGGAAAACCGATCTCTTTTACACAAGGTCGAGAAGTCACTCAGGTATACAATACAATATAGATAAAAGAAATGCGGTTGATAAGCGCCCTGGAATTCCATTATAATAGAGCGGCTCGAGGTCAAATCCATGTTCCTAAGTCAAGATGAAGCGAATACTAAAGTAAGAAAGGGAAACCGAAACTCATCCCGTTCAAGCGCATGAGAATCTATAGTTTCTAGTTTCTAGCCTGAGACGAAAGCATTGGCACTTCTCCTTGCCTGTCCGCTCTGAATGGCTACTAACAAGAACAAGGAAAGTTGCACATTGACAGTTGAGCAATCGTGGTTAAACGGCGTTGATCATACCAATTCTTTTTATCCCTATGGAACCAACCACAGTCTTATTTTCCATACCTCTTCTCTTCTCGACTACTCCCTTTTCTCGACTACTAAAGGCAAGGTAGCGGGAAAGCTCATCTCTTGCCCCATCTCTCATTCCTTTAGCGGACCAATGAATTGATCTCGAGCGGAACCGTTCAAAAAGAACGAAAGTACAAGAACCGCTTGGCTTATCAACCGCATGGAGTTGTAGTATCCCAGTCAACTGCGTCGAACCTTCGAAAAGCGGTTTATGCGTTTATCACCTAGCCGCATAGGACCGATATTCTCTGTTTCTCCCAAGCGGGAAATAAAGCATAGGCACTCCTACAAACGAGATAGAGTCGCCAACCAACATATGAAGAACGAAACAAAGCAAGAAAATCGCATAGGCGAGCACCCTTCCTGCCGCGCCCTATTACCACCCACAGTGTACCGACACTGACTGCGAGAAAGATGCCTAAAAGCTTCCTTTGCCAAGGAGTTGGGCTCGGGCATTGATCGATAGTACACCTTTCTATTAATATTCTTTATTCCAATTTGGCTGGTTCACCCGCATTGGAAGTCTCGGATGAAGCTCAGATATTTCACCAGAACATGAAGTGCTTAGAAAACACAACACATTTCATAGGGTTGCCGGACCCTAGAAAGAGTGAGAAAATAAGTTGACTGGCTCACGTAGTACTAGATAGATACTTGACTTCCTTCAGAGAAATGCATTCCCTAGAAAGAGAAAATGACTGACTCTCATGGTTCGCTACTGACTTCCTTCAGTGAGCTACTTAAGGTAAGGGGCACTCCTAGCATAGATTACCATTCTAACCTGTCTTTGTTGGTAGATAGATGCGCTTAATTAGTTACCTGAATTCACTCCTCCCCGGAGAGAGGACTCTTGAATAAGTGGACTTCGCCTGGGCGTCATCTTTCCTTTCATTCACTAGTTGAGTATTTCCTCCTGTCAGATAGAAGCTTTTCAAAGGGTGCTTCGCTTCCACCGGGAGGATTTCTTTGATTGCTCCTATTCCACTACGGCAACCTATGAAACTACGGCTATTTGCTCACTGACTCCTATTATTGATATGGAAACTTTCCGGGTGCGCAAACGAATCACTCCCTTGGAATGCCTCTTTCGAGATTGGAGACTTCTAAAATATCCGCTATATCTGCCGACCCTGAAGTGTGACTTTCCTTGATTGATGAATTGCCCTTTCCGAAAGCGTACGGTACGCGATCAATTAGTTATTCATCGAAGGTACTGAGGCGGGAAATATAATATGGGTAAGATGGCGGAATGAAGCGACCTGCGCCAGTGCTTTTCTCTCTTTTTTTAGGTAGGGGTAGCCCAATTGAATGCTTAGAAACCGCATTGAATGGACTTGTAGTAAAATGACCCATTTATCGTGATCCAATTTCCCTTCTAACAGGACATCGAAATGTGATCAAAGTGCGTTTTCTCGGGATTTTTGCTTGTCAACGAAATTCCGGGGCCTAACTTTTTACGTTTTCCCGGGAAATTTGCTTGTTTTTACCCCATCTTTCATCAATATAGCCCATTCATTCCCTTTCTTTATAACTGGACTCGATCTTTACCGGACTAATGAGATCTCAATTCAACATTGAGCCTTTCCTTTCTTTGAGCTACTATGTATTGTTCTATTTGACTGAAGTTTATCCTTCAGCTGCCTTATAGTGCTTTCCTTTCACATTTAATCTCCTTGTAGGAGCCTGAACCTCTTTCCCGTGATAATATTACATATTTCCAGCGCCTATTTTCAGTAGCGGATGAAGCGGCAATCTTCCTTGCTTCGTTGTCAGCTAAAAAAGCAAGAGTTTCATTGCTCTCCCTGCGATTGGTCACTGTGTGGACTCTTAAGCCTTTCCTTTTTGGTTCTAGTTAAGGACGCTTCCATCCTTCCTGCTGTTACAACTCCTTCTCCTATTTAAGAGTTGTGTTGATTCGGTTGTAATAAAAAGATTAAGCCAGTAAGGACTGTTCTTATAGGGGGGTTCGGGTCTTGTCTTTGCTCATTCGCCGCAGTTATAAGTATTCCCCCATATACCTCCAAGTTCAGGAATAACACATTCAGTAACGGGTTGAACGTCTGAGTTGAGATCAAGAATGTTGGGTTGGATTGGAGAAATCCCTGGAAGATCTGAAAAAACCATATTATATTATTTATATAACCTTCATTTTGCCGAAAATCTTTCCAATCTTTCTCCCTGTCAGAAAACATACTGCCTGCCCACTGCTCTGCCTTTTCCGAGAGATGATCATCCTCTGAATCCTGATCTAGCTCGAGGAGCTCTCGGTTAAGTTGCTCTATTTCTCTGTCCAAATTGGCCAAAATCTGCTGTGTATTTTATTTTTCTTCTTCTACTCACATGTGAGCCATATTCTCTGATTCAAATTCGTCCCAAATGAAGTTGAATTCCAGCTTCGCAAAAAGGACTAAATCTAAATTTTTTATTTAAATCTTAAAAAAAAAAGTGGCATAATAAGACGATTTTTAGCACCCCTATTCTGATGTTCAGTCCGCTGAAAAAAGGTCGAACTAATTTCGTATTAAAAAAAAGATTCGATTAATGGATGGAAAGCTAATTCCCTTGTTATATCGTTGTAGTCTCGTTCTTTTGGGGGGTTCTCGGCAGACAACAGAATTGGGTTCGACTCCCATAAACCCGATGTGGCTAAAAAGACTGATTCAACGAGATATGCATATGCCTGCATTAAGATTTAAAACTTGTCGTCTACTTTCAGGAAATGTTTGGAACAGAGAACTTACAATAATACAACGCCGCATTCTTCGAAGATTAAGGAACAAGAAGAGATCTATTAAGAGAAAGATTTATCCGAGAAAAAATCTTAACAGTTACATCCAATCACAAACTACACGAAAGTTGCCCCTTTTTCATGGGGATTTACCCATCACAGAGATGCACAGAGGAACAGAGCGAACTTCATATATCCCTTTTCCACTCAATCCAGAAACAAGATCGGACGTTATTCCGGTTCGTCTCCATTTTTCTGAAACTATTCCTCAAGCAAGGCAGCCGATAAGTCATCGAAGGGTTTGTGTGAATAATGGAATGGTAAGCATTACTCATTTAAAAGTGTCCCACGGTGATCTAATATCTTTTCAAGAAAATTACGTGAGAATCCGCGGTGAAGAAATAAGGAGATCTTTCTATATCGAAATATCAGTTGAAAAAATAATAGGCAAATTCCTGGATCACCCGGTAAGAATGTGGAGAAGAACAAAAACAGAATGGTTCCACCTACTCAAAACTCAGAGGGGATGCCGTCTACTACTAAAATCTCGGTTTTTGCAACAGTTGGGTTCTTCTATGCAGGAAGAAGACTTAGAAAGAACAAAGAGGTTTGGATCCGAAAAAGTATGCTTAGGCAGTTCCTTTGCTGAGCACAACAGAATGAAGAGGAATTTGTATCATTTCAAATCCCTATTCTTATCGAAGAGAAGGAACGAGAAAACCCTAAATCTTCCTACTCGAACAAGAACTTTATATAGTAATTCGACCTCTTGCTCCGCATCCCCCCATCAGTTTACTATGAAGAGAAGAATCAAAAGGATTGAACTACCTACTCATTATTCGGAGGTGAATCATAGAACACCAAAAGCTGTGGTATCTTATGGACCTAACATAGGTCACATCCCTCACGACATAAGATTGAAAGATCTAAACCTTCCTCTTCGGAGCGGAAACGGACATGGCCAAAACATATAAAGATCGGCGTAGTCACTGATAGGGGCATATCTATCCGGATAGAGGATAGTCTAGCCGGATAGAGGATAGTCTAGATCGATTCATAGATAGATTTCTATCCATATAGATAGGTATCTCCGTGGGTAGAGATAAAGATAGGGATCCATCTAGATCTTGATTCACTATTTCCATTTTTTTTCTTGATTCTAATTGATTGCCTTTTTTTTTGACGACAAGTTTTAAATCGGCTGGAAACATCGTTTTTCAATTATTAGGTTCAATTATTAGGTAGGAGCGTAGACGAGCGGGTAGAGCCCAGGAAACAGGGAAGCCCGTCATAGAGCAGTCGACTAGAAGTGGAAGACTGCTGGCCTGAGAAAAGGCGGCCTCTCCCGGGCCCAATTTATCTTCTTTCTTTTTGATTTCGGGTTTATTTCTTTTTGATTTAGGGCCCCCAGAAATAAAAAAGGTAGGGGAGAAGCAATCCTTACCTTACTTACAGTGAAAGAAGCAAGCTTAGCTTTCGGAGTTAGAGCATGGTAGTTCGTAGGAGATTGATTCGTTTAGGGTAAACGAGCTCTTCTTCTTTGAGTTGATCCTTTATCTTAACTTGTGTCATTTTGTGTCCCCTCGGTTGTTTCTTTTTTAAACAGAAAAAATAGGTTGGGTTTTAATTAGGTATCTGTCTAGGAAATATGGCTAGGTAGCTTTCGAGGACTTATGAACGAATATTTCTTTTACTAAATGAAAAAAATCAAAGATGATCCTTAGCGCAAGCGATAAGCTATAATAATACCTTTTTGCCTTTTCCTCGTTACGTTAACTAAAGAAAATCCTAGCTTGGCTATTCAGAATGGAGGTAAGCCAAAGCTTCGGGATTGGTATTTCTTGTACCCACTTTTTTCTTTAGTTGTTTATTGTACAAAAAGTATACCTGTAAAAAGGATCGATAATAAGCTTTCTTTTAAGGCTAGGAAGTGACGATTTGAATGAAATATAGTTAGTTTGAAGGAAAGCATGTGACGGGTATAAGGCAATAGCAATAGGTAGTAAACAGGAGTCAACGGTTGGCACATAAGGCTTGGCTAGTTCAGTAGGAGTGACAGGCACAATCTGATCTACGACCACCCTTTCTTTAGTTCCAGAGTGAATTCAGGAGTGAAAGGCAGGCGCAATAAGTTAATCGATTGGGGAATAGAATATGGGTCTTGTCCTGTCTTATTCACCATCTGTTAATGAATTACTTCCCCCAGCTAGATCTTCCTTCCATTCCCGTGAATATGTTTACTTTAGAAATAGTTCCCCCTATCTATTTAAAGCCGCTCATTCCTTGCTTGCTTGTTTGGAATGCAGCATAGGCGCTTCGGTCTCAATTAGTGCGGTTGATTCTCTTTCTTCCTTTAGAAAGACTTGCCCCCGGCCTTGTCAGCTCATCTGTAAGAGTCGAGCGGTCTTCTGTCTGATGGTAATGCGAATCTCGAATCTCTCGCTTTAATCGGTCGCAACTCTTGCATCTGGAAACGATCTCTTGCTTGTTGACTTGCGGTCTGTCTATTCCAGTGGTTCAGGACTCGGGCTATAAGATGTAGGCTTATCAAGCTGAGGGAATTGCATAATCAAGAGGAACTAAGTGCTGGTGATCGGAGCGTGGGGAACTCAGGCCGCTCTAGTAGAGGCAATCCCATTTTTCCAATTTCCTTACACTCTAGCTGAGGGAGAGACTTTACCTTTACTTAGAGAGGGGCAGCAATACTACTATGCTCTTCGGTGCTCGTAGGTTGACTTCCCTTATGCATCCAGCCGCTTCACTAATGTGAATAGGTTATACAGAAGAGTTGGTTATATACTCTTATGCGCGTTCCTTCTTCGAACCTTTTGGTATGTATTGCCCCCGATCAGATCCACCAGACAATAAACTCAATTCCGCACTGCTGCTGAGTCGTCGGACTTATCCACCAAGGGATTCGTGGAATTTCTGTGGATTGCGTTGGAGGAAATCTACCAAAGCTAGGCAGATAGATAGACTCCTTTCCCGCAGCTAAGGGGGAGCAAGAAACGAAATCAAATGCTTTTTTTTTAATCAGCGCCCCCTTTTGGGTATGCAGGTACTAAGAGTCTTCTCACTACCAACCAGCAGACATCATCTGGCTGGGTCTTGCCGGTATCAACAACAAGAAAAAAAACAACCAAATGGAAACAGCAACTAACTATGGCTCTTGGCCCAGACAACGTCCTAGGCGTAGGGGAGATCGGAGCAACAGGGAACGCCTAGACGACGTTTTTATTCCCGGGCTGCAGTAAGTAGATCGAGAGGTCGTTCCGCCCCTTGTCCCCGAATATGGGTAATATGTTCTCAAAAAAAAAGTAGCTCCAATCTGACCTAGCTGGCGAGCGATCCCAGTTCGCGGCAGAGAACAAGACAGCAAGCGAGCGTACCTTTGTTCGCTTCTTCTCCACCAAGCACGGAAGTTTAAGGATAACTGTAGGTCGGTGGCTACCTAAGGAAACTCCGATTCGATCCGCCCCCCCGGCTGGGAGGCATCTACCTCATCCCGATCACAAGGAGAGGTTCACCATGATGGGGGTACTTCTTTATTTTTCCCTTCCGGAAAGAATTAAATACATAGGGGACCATCCTTTTGTTGCGGCATGCTCCTCAGATTTACGGATTCGCGGGGAGCCTCAGGCCCTACTTAGTTAACTAACAATGACAAAGGCTTGCGAAACTAAGTAGGGCGCCTTTTGAATTGAATCTTAAGTAGTCTATCAGTGGTGCGAAGAGAAACATCTCTTTTTTATGACTTCCACTTATCGATCCGAAAAGTGACCGACCAGGGCCCTATTGATGAATGAAAGAAAGGGTTTATGAGCCCTAGCCCTGTAAGCCCACACCTGTGTAGAGTAGATCGTTCAACACCTGCGGCACAAACCCATTTTTGACCTATTGGTCCTAGTATCATAGGCGACCGAACGGCCGCCCCCTAATTACTAGACCAACCCGCTATAATAATTCCATAAACACCTAGCGAAGATATGGCAAACAAATAAAGTAGCCCTATGTTCGAATCTGACAATACCATACCATAATCAAAAGGTACAACGGCCCGAGCAACCAGACTTAACATAAATGTAGTCACTGGAGCCATTCTAAAAAGGGAAAAATTAGCACTACTTGGTGAAATAGGTTCTTTTAGAATCAATTTCAAACCATCCGCTAGAGGTTGTAACAATCCGAACGCTCCCACTACATCAGGACCCTTTCGACGTTGCACAAAAGCCATTACTTTACGTTCAGCTAGCACTAAAAAGGCTACTCCTAGTAGAAGTGGTAGAATTATTCCAAATATTTCGGCTGGAACAGCTATGTACGTTTTTGATTTTCTATTCACTCATGATCTGGCCTGGTCGACTCGATCATGATATTTCACTCATGATCTGGCCTGGTCGACCCAATCATGATATTGAAGGATGCGACCTTTTCTCGAAAAACTCCGGATCGAGTTGAAGGTGGTGCAACATCGAATCCTGTTACCTTACTTCGAATGGAATCTTAGCCCGCCTCACTTGCTTTCTGTACTGCATAAGGTTCTGAAAGAAAGTCAAAGGATTTCCTTCTAACTAGTGGCTGAGAGTAAGAAAGCTACCTTCATTCAACAGATTTGTGGTTGAGTCAATAAGGGTCGGGAATCTTTGCTCTTCTCTTTTGCATTTCCGCTGCCTGCGTTCTTCTTCGTGTCCGTCCGTATCGCAAAGCTGGTCGACGCCAGCTGTAATGGTTCATTTCGGGAGTTTTTTCACCATCCCAAAAATACAACCCTGTCAAAGGTATCTAACCTTCCTTCCTTATGAGTGGAAATCCAATCCCGTTTTGTCTTTTTTGCATAAAAACCAAGCTAATATATATATATTTATTTTAAACCCGTTCTTCCTACCCCTCCAAAAATGACCTTCTCCAGTCATGAGATATTTACCTAAACCAAGTAGGTCCCTGAGCGGATCCCACGTTAGCCCCAAAACGTTGGTCTCTAACTAGAAAAGGAAATTAAATGCTTTCTTTCCCCCGCAGGTATTTTGCCTGTATGGTGTTTGCCGGGTGGGACCCTCGATCCAGAAGGTATGCCACTATCAGCTACTATCTATACATGTCTGCCTCCCTTGAAAGCTCTTGGTGCTGCGACTATCACCGGTAAGTTGCGTCGGATCAACATCGGGATTAGAATCGACTGCAAAAGCAACTAAGTCAACGCCCATTTGCTCTGGCCCGGACGCTTGAATCTATTCCACCGCAAACAACCGAATATACTACTGCAGGATCTTCCGCAGCTTCTGTTGTTATTGCTCCCACCTGTCACTACGCCACCTCAGCAGCTGGGACTGGAACTGCTTCCGTCCCCGGGCGAGTGTCTGGTTATCTCTCTGAATCAGGTTATTCACAGGGCTGTTAAGCCATCGGGGTTGATCGACCCAGGATTCATCCAAGACTCTAGATCTCGTTAATTCTAAGGGAGTTTCACTTACTCGACCGTTAGGTAGAGGGGGAGGGAGGTACTTGTTAGAGTAAGGCTTTCCGTGAGGAAAGGTAAAGTATCTTTAAGGCATATATAGTTGGCTGGTTATTTGTCTTTCCGCAGCTACTGCAGGTGCCCAGAATTCATGGATTCTCTGGTAGAGGGAAGTCGAGGTGGAATTATTCTTTTGTGGGCTGGCTTACCCTATTGCAGTAGGAGTAGCTACTTGTTTCAATAATTTGAGCTCTTCAGATCCCGAATCTCCATAAAATAAATGGGTATGACTGGTTAAGGTGACCTGCTTTGTGCGGCAACCGCAAGTTAAGGTACTCTGGATTTGTTATAGCGCCACCATTTCACAATATACATTGTCCGGTAAAGCTAGTTTTGGGATTTCTGTTTTATCCTACTGACGCTCTTCTATGAAAGTGGAGGCTTTACTTTAACTGGTCTGTTTCTGTTAAAGTCTCCTTGCTACGGCCTTTTTTTATATTCGAGGGTTACTCGAATCTTTTGTTTTTGTACTCCCTTGAAGGTCCAATTAATTTATAGTAATTGGAGGACGGTTAGTGTCTGTTCTGCATGACTCTGGAACATTATAGCTAAGGAGCGGATTTCAGGGTACCTTGACTTGCCAAACGGTTTCCAGTATGCCTATACAGTAAGTCTTTACACACATGATAGTGGCAGCCAGGTTATCGACGATTCTACAATAGGCGGCCGCTGGAAAACCCGACTTAGCGAATCACTTCCAGGCTGGCATTTAATCTTTCTCGTGCCGGTGGCTCTTGTGTGCCCCATTTATGCTGGTGGCATACCGTACCGTATTGTGCTGAACACTCAAAAAAGCCGCGGCCTTACGCTATGTCCCTAGAAGTACAATGGTTGGTCCCTCCGGAACTGGTAATCTCTGAAAGGAGCGCAGGTGCGCAGCAAGTATTCTTTCACAAGTTTGAAGCAAGTCGTACCCCCTTAGCTACTTGTACTAAAAAACTAGGGCGCTATACGGAAGTTCGTGCCTGCTTATCCCGGCTACAATAACTATCGAACAGCGATCCATCTGAAGAATGGCGCTCGTATATCCGGTCTGTACTTTCCCCTATTAGAGAAGGGCGGGGTTTGGAACCCTCAAGCAAGACATGATCCACATAATAAGACATCATAGCGCCTGGAGATACAGGTACGGTTCATCGCGTTACTTATCCAAGCGTGTTGCCGGATAGTCGGATATGCCGTACTCTGATTTTTTTGGGGGGGTAATAATAAACTGAATCCCCGAATGGGTACTTGAACCCTTCTCCTGCAAGGTATAGAACAACTAAGGGTACTGGTCCTGCTCGCTTTGGTTCCATCTGTCCACATTCTTCCCTTCGGCTTGATTACGAACGAAGAAAGAGGCTTAAGGAGGGGCGCTAACCATGTGTTACAGGCCGCAGAAGTGAAATGCCATTATTATCAATGATTATTGAGTTGATCCCCCGTTCCCATCTTTCAAAGAAAAAAAAGTGTGACCCCGGCAATCTCTCGCACTTGAAAAATGGATGCCGTATAGCCGATGGATAAATTCACTATAAAATTGAATAGTTGATTCATTCAATCAGGACCGCGAAAGAATCTCTGAAATAATAATCTAATCTATAGTAGATTTAATCATGCCCTTCCTTTAATGAAAAGCAGCTGATTGGTAATTAATGTGCGCTCCTGTGGCCCACCACCTAGGCTTTTTCCTTGTTCTACCGAGAAGCTCTAAAGCATTGGCTTACTTATTCGATTATTAACCGCAAAGCTTTCCACGAGGAGCCCCAAAAAATCACACTAATTTCAGAATTAGGGGTATACGAAACCGTGTTTTACATGGCTGAGTGGAGGGAAACTTGACCCTACGGAGCCTCCAAAAAGGGACTGGAACCGCTCTACGGATATCTCTTTCGGAACGAGCCTTAACCGACGCTGCTGCTGCTACTGGTCTTGACACCAAAAATGCTGTTAAGTTAAAGCAAGCATGCCGGCCGTAGAAAGAGCGTAAAAGCACACTCCCCTTGCCTTGATAACAAACCCAACGCTAAAAAAAGACCTCCTACACGCACGGGAACCAGAACAAAAGAAGGAAGTAGACAAGATTGAAGCTCCTTGCTTGGGTTCGGTTATCATTAAATCTATAGGGCCACTTTGGGTATTGAAGTGAAGATACTTGCATAAATATGGACTTCGGGCGTATAGGAGAAGCCCTTTATGATACGTCTAAAAAGGAAGCCAATTCTACGCCGTAAAGGAAGCGTGTGCCCAATAACTAACCAGGAGGTGGTCTTCATCAAGCCCTCTCTGTAATAACAGATGCAAGTATGCGCTAGCTATGATCTAGACTTAGACAGTAATCAGGAGAGAAGATAGAGTGGCTAAAGCGCCTTTGTTTGGTATTTCAAGCTAGCAACTTCGGACCCGCGATGTTATGAAAAAATTATTTATCCTGGAATGGCTTATGGCCTCTATTGCCCGAAATCCTCCCTGGGGGTGTATCGACGTAGCAATTGGAGAGGAAGAGCTTTCAAGGCAAGGTTTTCAAACTAAATTGTCCGAGAAGATGTTATTCTTTTCTTAGGACTTCAACTAATTCCCCTGCTGTTGCCCTTTCAAACTGACCCTATCCCGTCGCTTTCTCATATGAGATAAAAGCACTCTCTTGAATTGACTTAACTGCTTTGACTTACTGAATGGGATAAGGAAAGAGTGCTTCCTTCTTTCTTCACCCCAATGGTATGGCAGGCAGCCTTTCCGATCACTCGGTTCTTCTATATTAGACAGATAAAGACCTTCACTCAACCAGGAACCGCACCTGCCCTCTATGAACTCAGAGCTTCCATCAATAATCAATAAAGACATAGCGTCAGTTTGACGCAACAGAGCTCGGTTCGGTTCAGTCTTTGGTTAACAATGCCAATGCCTTGACCAGATTGAAGCATGGGTTGCGGCATCCAATGAGGCTAAGAAGTTGTGATTCCGCTTTCATGTCTTGGATTGAGCTTTCTCACAAGATTGCTAGCTTGCCTTCTTTCCCATCCCTTAAGACTGTAATTGGCTTGCTAGTCTTTTCCCTTGCGCTTGATAACTCTTCTGACAAGGAGTCCGCAATTGGAGGAGGGTCGAATGGAAGTACTTCACACTCGCTTACGAAATGGAACAGAACTCTCAGGCTTAGAGGTCTTATAAAGCGCTTATCTTATCACGCCAACTGGCACTGGTCCTATAGATAGAGAAATTCCGCAGAGACAACAAGAAATTCACCCCCCCAGGATATCTTATCGGAATCTTATCTACCCGAAAAATATATATATATGGAGCCCTCTACCGTTAAAACTGCCACTGGGCGAGATGTAATAGAAGTCCCAATAAAACTACCACTCAAACAGGATCTCTTCCCCGCGGTCCGCTAGCTTGCTTCGAAAGCTGTCATGTATGAAAGCAAAGAGGATTGCTACCGAGAAAGCTCCTAGCTAGAGAGTTATGTTCCTAGCGGTCAGAATTCAATCTTTAATGAAAGTCGTTGCCAGAGGAAGCCTCTTAGTAGCTAAGGGGGAGAAAGAACTTTGAGTTGTGGAAGATCCATGATGTCCTAGTGGCAAGATAAGGCTTTGCTCGGTAGAGACAAGAAGCCAACAACTATATCCAATGTATATGAAAGCG